GGAATTGAACTCTTGTAACTAGATAGTTCTACCCTCAATTTAGAAAAAAAAAAATGTTTTGTTTTTCTTTTTTAATGAATTATTTCTTATTTATTTGATTTCATAAATCAGAAACAAAAAACTGCATTTTAGCAATAAACACAAAATAGAACCTATTTTGTTTTGGATAACTTCAAATTTACATATTTTTCGTACATAATATCCCTCCCCTACCTAGGGGCTTTTATCGCTTGGGTTGACGGCGGGAGATCTATGAGGGATTTTTTTTATTTCATTATAGTAATTCAGGGCAATAAGAAGTAAGAAAGTGAAACAAAAGGATTTAAAAATTGAATCAATTAGTTTAATCAATTCATTAACTTTAACTAAAGATCTTATATCCGCTCTTCTATAGATCTAGAAGACAAAGAAAAAAGAAAAACTTTTATTATTGTAATTTGACTGTAATTTAACAAAGAAGTCGATGGGGAAAAGAAGACTCCCCACCCCGTAAATGAGAAAATATACTAAACTAAAAAGAAAGGTAAAACTTTGTATCTTGTGTTTATTCTTTTGTCAAAAAAAAAAAGTATTATTTTTAGAATTCAGTAAGCAGAAGAATTCTTATTCTACATATAAATAGAATAAGAGCGAGGCGAGTTTCATTTCATATTGATTAGCTCAATAGGGAATGGAAATCATTAATTTTATATTCTAAAAAAAATGGGCCGAGTCAAGTCGATTCAAATTATTCCAAGGTTTTATTACTTATTTGTTTGTGTTTGTTGCACAAAAAAACTTTTTGAATTCCCGGTAGAAAGAGATTTTCCTAACGAAAAAGCTTTTAACGCTGCCCAATATCCTTTCCTTTTCCAAATATTTTTACGAATATGCTTTTTTGATATAGAAGTACGTTTTTTTGGAACTGCCATTTAAAAATGAAGAGGTTACTCATTAGTATAGTTGGATGTGAAAGACATCTATTGTTCAACACGAGTCGTTCTTTACTATTCATTTTTTATTTATTCTCTAGTTAATATTCTCTTCATAAAAAAGAAATAAAATATAAATTATATATAGATAGGTGAAAGATATGTGAAAATCACAAAAAATCTTACTAGATAATAAAAAAAAAAAAGAATATGATATGTTATTATGTCATTTTTTTTTTCCAAAAATTCTTTTTTTTATATTCCATACAATATTCGTAAAAAGGACTAATGTGTGTTGATTGGTATTTTTATTTGATTTCGCGTTCTTGTTCTTTCTCATTCAAATCGATATCTATAGAATACGATGCACCGTAGAAATCGAATTGATTGAACTTAATAAAATTTAGATACATAGAAAATCGAGTTCATTTTCTTAATTTTATATAAAGTGGCAGATATTATAGCCTTTCCTAGAAATTTTTTTTATTAGAATGGAAAACAACCAATCAATTCTTTAATGAACTTGTTAATAATTTTGAATAAATTAAGTAAAATAGCGAGTTTTTGTTTCATTAGGAAAAGTTATTGTCCTTAGTTGATCCTATGATTCATTTAGATCAAAATCAAGTATTATTTTGAGTGTAATTCTTTATCCTTACTCTATAAATATTATTGGAATAATAATTGACATTTTTCAAGATCTTCATAAATACTTATTTTAGTTAATTACTAAGTATTCACTTTTTATGAATAACTTAGTCATATTATTTGACCAATTGTAACTTCTTGATTTGAATATTTGAAGTATTTAGCAGAGACTCAGAATAAGAATGAGTAAGACTAGAAAATTCTAAAAATTCTATTTAAGTTAGTGCATATCTTGATTTTTTTATTGATTCCTTTCAAAAGAGGTAAGATCCATTGAATCGGAAACAATTAATTAAGAATACAAAACTTTTTTTATGGAACAGACATATCAATATGCATGGATCATACCTTTCGTTCCACTTCCAGTTCCTATATTAATCGGAGTGGGACTTCTTCTTTTTCCGACGGCAACAAAAAATCTTCGTCGTATGTGGGCTTTTTATAGTGTTTTATTGTTAAGTATAGTCATGATTTTTTCGATCAATATATCTATTCATCAAATAAATAGCAGTTCTATCTATCAATATGTATGGTCTTGGATCATCAATAATGATTTTTCTTTAGACTTTGGCTACTTGATCGATCCACTTTCTTCTATTATGTCAATATTAATCACTACTGTTGGAATTATGGTTCTGATTTATAGTGATAATTATATGTCTCACGATCAAGGATATTTGAGATTTTTTGCTTATATGGGTTTGTTCAGTACTTCCATGTTAGGATTAGTTACTAGTTCTAATTTGATACAAATTTATATTTTTTGGGAATTGGTTGGAATATGTTCGTATCTATTAATAGGGTTTTGGTTCACACGACCTGTTGCGGCAAATGCTTGTCAAAAAGCCTTTGTAACTAATCGTGTAGGGGATTTTGGTTTATTATTAGGAATTTTAGGTTTTTATTGGATAACAGGTAGTTTTGAATTTCGGGATTTATTT